CCACACGATTCGTTACAAATGCCTTTTGACAAGCATTCGACGCAATAGGTCGTGTAAACCAAAAACCTATTAATAGATACGAACACATTCCAACCAATTCCCAAAAAATATAAATTTGTACCAAATTAGAACTAGTAACTAATCCCAACATTGAAGTATTGAAAAAAATCATATAAGCACAAAATCTCAAATATCCTTGATCATGAGACATATAATTGTCACTATAAATAAGAACCAAAATCCCAACAGTAGTAATTAATAATGACATAATAGAAGTAAGTGGATCGATCAAGTAACCAAACTCTAAAGAAAAATCATTATTGATAGTCCAAGACCATACATATTGATAAACATAACTGTTACTTATTTGATGAATAAACAAATAAAATGAAAAAATCATCACTATACTTAAAAAGAGAACACCAGTAAAAGACCATATACGGCGAAGTTTTTTTGTTGACGTTGGAAAAAGCAATAGTCCCCCGGCTAGTAACATAAGAACTGGAAGTGAAATAAAAGGTATGATCCATGAATATTGATATGTATATTCCATATAAAAAAATATTTTGTTACTATTTACTAATTTTTTATTTCTGATTCACGAACTTTTTTTTTTCTTTTGAAAAGGGTCAGTTAATAACAAATTAAAATATGTAAAAGTTAAATAGAATTTTCTATTCTTAATTATTCTTAATTTTTTCAAATACTTCAAATATTTCCAATCAAGAACTTAAAATTGTTCCCATAATATACTAAAATGAAATTTTGAGTAAAAACTTCTATTTCTTTTTTTGTTCTGACGATATAGAAAATTAAAAATTTGCATTATTATTTTTTACGCATTACAAAACTTTTTATTCATAGAACAAGGTTTAAGGTTTATAGAGGAAGGACAAATAATTATACAAAAAAAAATTGTATGAATTGCCCAAACCTCAAAAAATAAGAACTATTTTTTTTTAGTTCGTTTATTTAAAATCATTAACCAATTATCTTTTGGACTGAATGGATTTTTTTCAATTTTAAAAAAATTATATATACTAATCCTTTGACATAAATAAATTATAAAAGGATTTACTAAAGGAATTAGTAAAATATGAAATAAAAAAAATATTCTTTACAAAATGAATTACTAGTTTCAGTCGAATTCAAAAATGAAAATTAAGTTCATATAAATAGAGAAGTTGAGTTTTTAAAATTGTCGATCTATTTTATGACATGTATATTCCATTCATATATAAATCGAAGACGGCGAAAATAAACAATGCCAGCCCAGACCCGAATAGACTCTTTTCTTGTTGTATTCTTTTTTGCAATAATACTATATTAGTATTATACTTTTTGTCTTTCTTTTATGTTTGTTTCTCATAATCTATTTTAATGGATTTTCATAGAATCCTTAGATTATGAAAGGAATCGAATGAAAAAAACAAATATATAATATATAGTATAGTAAATAAATAGTATAGTAACGAATAATTTTTTTTTAAGCAAAATATAAATATGTCTTTCACATCCAACTATAGAAATGAATAACTTATTTTCATTTTAAAATGGCAGTTCCAAAAAAACGCACTTCTATATCAAAAAAACGGATTCGTAAAAATATTTGGAAAAGCAAAGGGTATTGGGCAGCGTTGAAAGCTTTTTCATTAGCAAAATCTATTTCTACAGGGAATTCAAAAAGTTTTTTTGTGCGACAAATCAAATAAATAAAAAAAGAAACATTGTAATAATCTGAACCCTTTGAAATCAAAAAAGAGACTAGTTAAATTAAAAAGAATTAATTTTTAAATGATTATTATTTCCTAATGGAATCTATATTGAATTCTTTTTTTTTTAGGGTATGTAAACTAAAAAGAAGTTTGTTTACTAAATTCTAAAAAAAACCTGATACTTTTTGAAAAATAAAAAACTTAACTTCAGAAAGAAAGTTCAAAGAAAAAAGAATAAACAAGGTTTTACCTTCAATTTTAGTTTTAGAATGTTTGTTCTTTCATTTTTGGGATGGGGAAAATAAGAATCCCCATCGACCTTAAACAAAAAGTTTTTTCTTCATTTTTATTTGATTATATATTTTATTCTATAAATATAAATATAGAAAATCTAGTAATAAATTCTTTATTCAAAATGAATAAGTTATTCAAATTATGAAAGTAGTTGATAAAATTGAAAACTTTTTTTATAGGTTTAGGTGGATTTTTTATATAAGGAATCCTATACTAATTTGAAGTGATAAAAAAAGGATTCCATGCGCAGACGAGAATATTAATCAAACTATCTATAAATTTAGAAAAGATTTATTGAATTATGGTACAATGGAAATTTTGATAGAAATAATAACTTTATATTTTTATATATTTGTTAGATTATATAATCTATTTCCCCAATACTGAACAATACCTAATTCAATAAGTTTTCTAAATCGTAACAGAAATTCTTTACACAATAATAACTTTAACAATTAATACAAAGCTATACAAATATTTCGATCCATTTTTTGAGTGTAATACTTAGACATAATGCTAAAATTGTAAGCGATACAAATATACAATTTTTTTTTACTTAAATTTTTTTTATCCAGTTTTTCATTTTCTAAAAAATATTTCATTGAATTGATTCTTTCAATCTCGACGATTGAATCATAATAAGTTATTATTATTTCGAGAAAGCCGCTATGGTGAAATCGGTAGACACGCTGCTCTTAGGAAGCAGTGCTAGAGCATCTCGGTTCGAATCCGAGTAGCGGCATGCCACTATATATTATAAATTCAAAATATTATAAAAGAATAAGGTATTATAAAAGAATAAGGATTATAATATAATGAATTCAGTTCCCGATTTCTATTCTTATAATTGATAGATCCCCTCCCCCCCCTTTTTTTATGATATTTTCAACTGTAGAACATATATTAACTCATATATCCCTTTCAGTCGTTTCAATTGTAATTACAATTCTTTTGATAACCTTATTAGTTGATGAAATTGTAGGACTATATGCTTCCGCAGAAAAAGGAATGATAACTACTTTTTTTTTTATAACTGGATTATTAGTTAGTCGTTGGATTTTTTTGAGACATTTACCATTAAGTGATTTATCTGAATCATTACTATTTCTTTCATGGGGTTTTTCCGTTATTCATATGGTTACATATTTCAAAAAAAATAAAAAGTATTTAAGTTTAAGTTCAATAACCATGCCAAGTACTATTTTTTCCCAAGGTTTTTCTACTTCAATATTTTTAACTTACATGCATCAATCCGAAATATTAGTCCCGGCTCTTCAATCTCATTGGTTAATGATGCATGTAAGTATGATGGTATTGGGTTATGCATCTCTTTTATGTGGATCATTATTTTCATTAGCTCTTGTAGTCATTACATTTCAAAAAGTCATAAGAATTTTTGGTAAAAACAGTCATTTTTTAAATAAGTCATTTTCCTTGGGTGAGATCCAATACATTAACGACGGAAACAATGTTTTAAAAAACACTTATTTATTTTATTCTAATAATTATTACAAGTCTCAATTGATTCATCAATTAGATCATTGGAGTTATCGTACTATTAGTATAGGGTTTATCTTTTTAAGCATAGGTATTCTTTCAGGAGCAGTATGGGCTAATGAGGCATGGGGATCATATTGGAATTGGGATCCAAAGGAAACGTGGGCATTTATTACTTGGACCATATTCGCAATTTATTTACATATTAAAACAAATAAAAATTTTGAAAGTGTAAATTCTGCAATTGTGGCCTCTATGGGTTTTCTTATAATTTGGATATGCTATTTGGGGGTCAATTTATTAGGGATAGGGCTACATAGTTATGGTTCATTTACATTAAACATCTAATTGAATTGAAGAAAGGACCTAACGAATCTAAACATAGAACAGTATATATATAAGAAAAATTCGTGTAAATCATGGAATGGAGAAAGCGAACCATTTGAATCAAGTAATGTAGTGATTCAAATGGTTCTCAGAAAATCCAAATGTATATGGTTGCAAGTCCAATTCATTTTTTTTTCACTTATTTTCTACAATCAATTTCTTTTTAAATCATTATTATTCCAATATTGTATTGCTGGTTTATTTATTTTTATGTTTATGAAAGAAAATTATCTATAAAAATAATTAGCTAAAATAGCTTCAACTTTATCAACTGATAGTGATAAAACAAAATCTGGATAAATACCAATACCTATTATTGGTAAAAGAATAGAGATCGAAACAAACAACTCTCGCGGTCCTGAATCAAAAAAAGAAAAATTTTGAACATTAAAAAGTTTGTATCCATAGAACATCTGGCGTAACATGGATAATAAATAAATAGGAGTTAATATCATTCCAATTGCCATTACAAAAAGAATTAATATTTTTGTCAGTAAAAGATATTTTTGGCTGGTAATAATTCCAAAAAAGACTATTAGTTCTGCAACAAAACCACTCATTCCCGGTAATGCAAGGGAAGCCATCGATAAAATACTGAAAGTTGTAAATATTTTAGGAATTGGTATAGCCATTCCTCCCATATCGTCAAGATAAACAAGGCGTATTCTATCATAACCTGTTCCCGCTAAGAAAAAAAGCCCAGTACCAATAAATCCATGAGAAATTATTTGTAAAATAGATCCATTGAGTCCCGCATCGCTTATAGATCCAATTCCTATAATTATGAAACCCATATGAGATACGGAAGAATAAGCTATTCTTTTTTTTAAATTACGTTGACCAGGAGATGTTGAAGCTGCATAGATTATTTGAATTATCCCTACTATGATCAACCAGGGAGAAAATATAGAATGAGCGTAGGGTAATAATTCCATATTGATCCGAACTAATCCATATGCTCCCATTTTTAATAAGATTCCGGCTAGAAGCATACAAGTACTATAATGTGCCTCTCCATGTGTGTCTGGTAACCATGTATGTAAGGGTATAATCGGTGATTTGACAGCAAAAACAATAAGAAATCCAATATAAAATATTATTTCTAGTGCGACAGGATACGATTGATTAGCTGATGTTTCAAAATTGAATGTTGGTTCATTAGAACCATATAAACCAATACCCAGAACTCCCATTAACAAAAAAATGGAACTCCCGGCAGTGTACAAAATAAATTTTGTAGCTGAATACAAACGTTTCTTTCCTCCCCACATCGATAGAAGTAAATAAACAGGAATTAATTCGAATTCCCACATGAGAAAAAAAAGTAAAAGATCTCGAGAAGAAAATGATCCGATTTGACCGCTATACATAGTTAACATTAGGAAATGGAATAATCGAGAATTCCGCGTAACTGGCCACGCCGCTAAAGTAGCTAAAGTGGTGATAAACCCCGTCAGTAAAATAGGTCCTATAGAAAGACCATCTATTCCCAATCTCCAGTAAAAATTCAAAAAATGGATCCATTTATAATCCTCTGTCAATTGAATTAATGGATCGTCCAATTCAAAATGATAACAAAATGTATAGGTTATCATAAGGAGTTCTAAAAAGCATATAGATAGAGTATACCACCTAATGACCTTATTTCCTTTATGAGGGAGAAAGAAAAGTAGGGAACCAAAAAATATTGGCAAAACTACAACTATCGTTAACGAAGGAAAATAATTCGTAGTAAAAACAAGATACACTTGGACTAGAACAACTCGTGCTCGAAAAATATATATATTTTCGAGCACGAGTTGTTGTCAGTAAAAAAAAATAAAATGTATTCAAGTATGGTTTTCTCGCATGTATCAATAAGCTAGACCCATGCTTCTAGTTGTTTCATGCCATAAATAAACTCGAACACTTAAGAAATCCGTTGGACAAGCGGATTCACATCTCTTACAACCAACACAGTCTTCTGTTCTTGGAGCGGAAGCAATTTGCTTAGCTTTACATCCGTCCCAAGGTATCATTTCTAATACATCTGTGGGGCAAGCTCGGACACATTGAGTACACCCTATACATGTATCATAAATCTTTACTGAATGTGACATTTGGATCTATAAATTTTTGAACATCATCAATTTTCAATCTAGTAATAAAGCTTTAAATTAATCATTATTTAGATACCAGATGAATCAATAATTTATTATAATTTATCTAATCAATCTAAACTTACTATGAGATTGAATCATGCGATAAGGCCAAGATACTTTAATTTCTTACGTTTTTGCCATACATTATGTATCCTATTCTACGGATAAACAGATAATTCAACTTGATGAATATCATCATTTATCTAATGAACACTACTTATTTAACAAATTCGATTGATTAATACGAGTTGATTTTCTGTTACGATAAATTGACGAAACAATAGCTGGTCCAATAGCTGCTTCAGCGGCTGCAATAGCTATCCCAAAAATGGAGAAAATATTACCTTTTAATTGACGACTATCAAAAAAATCAGAAAATGTTACCAAATTTATATTAACTGCATTCAGGATCAGTTCAAGACACATAAGGGCTCTAACCATGTTTCGGCTTGTGATCAATCCATAGATACCAATACAAAATAAATAGGCACTTACAACAAGTACATGTTCGAGCATCATTGACCAACTCCTTATCAATTTCGATTCATTTCAATATAAGTAACAATTTTTAAAATTCAATTCGATTGACTAAAAAAAGTACAGAACAAGGGAAATCTATTGGTAATAGATCAAAAAAAAAAAGAATTTAGACAGAAACAATTTTCAAAAATATACTTAATTAAAGTTAAAGTAAAGGGTATGGGTGTGATAACCTAGAACAAAGTTTTATTTAGTATTTAGATTGCAGTTGCTAGTTCTAAAGATTAATTACTGGCGAGCCACGGCAATTGCACCTACCAAAGCAGCTAAAAGAATTATTGAAATGAGTTCAAATGAAAGAAAAAAATCTGTTGATAAATGAATTCCAATTTGTTGACTAGTACTTATCAAATCTTGCTCTAGAATCTGATTTGATCTTGTAGTCCAAATAATACCATACCATGACGTATCTAGAATAGTATTCATTAGTGAAACAAAAATACTTGTACAAACCAGCAAAGTAACTCCACTTCCAACGGTCCAAAGATTAAAATCTTTGGAATATTCTGAACCCTTCATAAACATCACAGCAAATATGATTAAAACATTTATAGCTCCCACATAAATAAGGAGTTGCGCAGCAGCTACAAAATGGGAGTTTGATAAAATATAAAAAAAAGATATACAAACAAGAACCAGTCCCAATGAAAAAGCAGCATAAATTGAGTTGGTAAGTAATACGACACCCATACTTCCTAATATAAGACCTGATCCCAACAAGACTAAAAGAAAATCATGTATCGGTCCAGGCAAATCCATTATATGTACAATAATAAATAAATAAATAGAAATTTTTTTCATGAACTTATTGACTCGACCAGGAAAAAAAATTGTTGATCAATTCGTAATTTAATCTGAAAGGTTGTGAATTAATCTATGTACTTTTATTGGATTCACTTCATGTTTTATATGAAAAAGAGTATTTCGAAAATATGTATTTTGAAAAAATTCCAGATATTATTAATATCTTTTTTTTTTTTTCAATTAGTAATATATTTTCAATCCAAAAAAAGATGCAATTCTGATTAATCAAAAATTTGGATTTTTTGTTAGTGACCAAACAAACACCACGAAAGAAACCTCATTTCTTTAGATTAAAACAAAAATGGAGTAATTTCCAATTACCATTTAATCAAGGGATTTACTTCTTTTTTATTGGAATTTCAGGAGAATTTGAAATTGTTCGAATTGTAGAATCGTCAACTACTGACATTGGTAAACGACCCAAAGCAATTTGATTATAATTCAATTCATGACGATCATAAGTAGAAAGTTCATATTCTTCTGTCATGGATAAACAATTTGTTGGACAATATTCAACGCAGTTACCACAAAATATACAGATTCCAAAATCAATACTGTAATTAAGCAATTGTTTCTTTCGAATATAAGTTTCCAATTTCCAATCAACAACGGGTAGATCTATAGGACATACACGAACACATACTTCACAAGAAATACATTTATCAAATTCAAAATGGATTCGACCGCGGAAACGCTCGGATGTGATTAATTTTTCGTAAGGATATTGAATAGTTACAGGCAAACGATTTGCGTGAGATAAAGTAATCATGAAACTTTGACCAATGTATCTTGCAGCTCGTACTGCTTGTTGACCATAATTCATGAACCCAGTTATCATAGGGAACATATTGTAATATCTATGAATAATTTGATGTTTGTTTCTTTCTCTTGGTTGAGATAAGTCGTGAATATAAAACATTGTATTCCTTTATAGTGAAAAGAGTTCGAAAGAAGTTGTTAATAATAAATTACCGAGAGAAATAGGTAAAAGAAATTTCCATCCAAGATTTAATAATTGATCCATTCTTAGTCTGGGTAAAGTCCATCTTGTTGTTATAGAAATGAACAAGAACAAATAAGTTTTAACTAATGTAATAAAGATACCAATTGTCATTACAAAGAGTCCACCTGCTTTATTTATTTCAAAAAGTGACGAATTGAATATGTACGGAATAGATATATCCCAACCGCCCAAATAAAGAACTGTTACTAATAATGAAGAAACTAATAGATTTAGATAGGAAGCAACGTAAAATAAACCAAATTTTATACCCGAATATTCCGTTTGATAACCCGCTACTAATTCTTCCTCTGCTTCTGGTAAATCAAAAGGTAATCTTTCACATTCTGCTAAGGAAGAAATTAAAAAAATCATAAACCCTATAGGTTGACGCCACAAATTCCACCCCCAAAAACCATATTTTGATTGAGCTTCAACTATATCAACTGTACTTGAACTGTTAGATAATTAGAGTCGCCAAGAACATTACTGTTCTCATCGCTATTACAGAACCGTACATGAAATTTTCACTTCATACGGCTCCTCAAAAGATATAAATAAATTTACGGAGTTGGTCGATATTATTTATCTTGATATGTATGTTTTGTCGGATAGTATAGTATCCAAATCTATCTATCGTGTATTCCAAAATTAAATCAATGGAATTCTGGCTGTTTTAGTTTTATTTGAATAAAAAAGAAAATAATAAATAAAAAAATGACTTCTGAATTGATCTCATCCTCTTTAAAAATTTAAATTTTTCTTCGTTGAGTAATAACTTAATTCTTCACTAAAATACTTTTATGAGAAATACAAATAATCCATCGGTTTTAATTACGAAAACGAAATAACCATTCCATTAGTTCGTCAATTCTGACACGAATTTTACCTTTATGAATATGGATATGGCAAAGAAAATGAATATTGGAATAGCATGTAGATAAGAAAGAAGAAAAAAAATCTATCTTTTTTTGTACTTGTATTCTTTCTATTTTTTTTTTTTCGTTCCTATTCTTGTTTCTCAGAAAAAAAAAAAGGGGGGAACTTATGAAATAAGGGATTATTTCGTTTTGGATAGTCATTTAGTTAATGGGTAGATAGAAGCGTATTCTGGATCGGAATCGTGGGGAGTACTGCCTAATCATTTCTACGAATTTAAAGCCCCAATTAGTATTCTTTTTTTATTATCCATTTTGAAAAAATGTTCTCTTCTCTTATTTTGGATAATTTTGAAAATCTCTATTACTAATCCTTTGCATATTTTGGTGTTTCTAACCATCCACTCATTTTTGTTCAATCGCGCGTATTATGGTAATAGATGTATACTAGTACATACAAATAATAGTGAAAATTCACTAGGGTTGATCTTTTTTTTTTGAGTCCGCGTCAAGACGGGATAATTAATTAACCAATCTTGGGATAAAAGTTCTCTTTTTATTATGTTTATTTCCGCTTAATTCTTATACCTAGAAAATGAGACTCAATGTTTTTACTGCGAATTCTTTTTTCTATAAGCTGTTTTATTTCACTCATATAACTATCTAATTTAGTTCTTTAGTTCATTAATATAAATAATGAATAGAAAACTATTCAATTCATTTTAACTCTTAAAAAATAGGAGAAGTTTATGTCTTAACGACTCGCACGTAGAGATATTGATAATACACATAGAGTTAATGGTATTTCATAACTAATTGATTGAGCAGCAGCTCGTAGACCACCTAAAAAAGAATATTTATTATTTGAACCATATCCTGAGATAAGAAGTCCAATAGGAGCAATACTTGAAATGGCAATCCATAAAAAAATACCAATATTGAGATCGGCTAAAATAAGGCGATAACCAAAAGGAATTACTGAATAACTTAGTAGAATTGATATAACTGCTATGGATGGTCCGATACTGAATAAATGAGTATCCCCTCTAGATGGAAGAAGATTTTCTTTTAAAAGCAATTTTGTACCATCTGCTAAAGCTTGAAGAACTCCCAAAGGGCCTGCATATTCAGGTCCAATACGTTGTTGTATCCCTGCGGATATTTCTCTTTCTAACCATACAATTACTAGTACACCTATTGTGATTCCGAATATAGGAGTAAAAATAGGGACAAGCACCCATATAATTTCATAGACCTCTTTTAAGGATTCCAATCTTGAAAAAGAATTGATATCTTGTACATTTGTTGTATTAATTATCATTTTAACGGTCAACTTCTCCCATAATGATATCTATGCTACCTAGTATTGTCATAATATCGGCCAATTTCATTCTTTTAACTAACTGAGGAAGAATTTGCAAATTGATAAAACCTGGTGGTCGAATTTTCCATCTCCAAGGAAAACAGCCCTGATCCCCTATCAGAAAAATGCCCAATTCCCCTTTTGGAGCTTCGACTCTCACATAAAGTTCTTGTTTCGGCAACTCAAAGGTAGGCGAAGGTTTTTTACTAATGAATCTATATTCAAAATCATTCCATTCCGGATACCTTTCTCTAGCAAAACATCGGCTTTCTAAATTTTCATAAGGTCCCCCTGGAATTTTTTCCAAAGCCTGTTGAATAATTTTAATGGATTCCGTCATTTCACCAAGTCTAACTAAATAACGAGCTAATGAATCTCCTTCTTTTTGCCATTGAACTTCCCAATCAAATTCGTCATAACACTCATAATGATCAACTTTACGAAGATCCCATTGTATTCCTGAAGCTCGCAGCATTGGTCCTGATAAACCCCAATTTATTACTTCTTCTCCACCAATAATGCCTACGCCCTCAACTCGTTCTAAAAAAATAGTATTTTTTGTAATAAGTTTTTGATATTCAACAACTTCTGTCAAAAAATAATCGCAGAAATCCAAACATTTATCTATCCAGCCATGAGGTAGATCAGCTGTGACTCCCCCGATACGAAAAAAATTATGCATCATTCTCATTCCGGTGGCAGCTTCGAATAGATCATAGACAAATTCTCTTTCTCTGAAAATATAGAAGAAAGGAGTCTGTGCCCCAATATCGGCCATAAAAGGGCCAAGCCATAACAGATGAGAAGCTATACGACTTAACTCCAACATAATAACTCTGATATAGCTGGCTCTTTTAGGTACTTGAATATTTACCAACTGTTCTGGTCCATTTATGGTTATTGCTTCTGTGAACATAGTAGCTAAATAATCCCAACGTGTTACATAAGGTAGATATTGTATAATTGTTCGGTTTTCCGCAATTTTTTCCATTCCTCTATGTAAATAACCCAATATGGGTTCACAGTCAATAACGTCTTCACCGTCTAAAGTGACGATGAGTCGAAGAACACCGTGCATTGATGGGTGGTGGGGGCCCATATTGACTAGCATGAGGTCTTTTCTTGTAGCTGGTCCAGTCATAAGTTTTTCCTCGATTCATTTTTCCATGAATTGCCGAAAACACAAATAAGTTGATTCAAATTGAATATCTAACAAAATTCAATATCTAATAAATCAAATAATTCAAAATTACTTTTTTAATTACCGCGTTTTTGACTCCCGAATATCCAATTGCTTAATTAATTCTTTATAATGTATTCTATTTTTCTTTGACAAATAACACAGTAACCCTTGGCGTTTTCCCAGAATTTTACGTAGACCTCTTTGAGATAAATAGTCTTTTTTGTGCAATTCCAAATGTGAAGTAAGTCTTCGTATCTTATTCGTGAAACTTAATACTTGAAATTCAACAGACCCCCTTTTTTCTTCTTTCGAAATAACTGAGATCAATGTGTTTTTTATCATAAAAAAAATTCCTTATAGTTTTAGATATTATATATATATTTTATTTATTGATGAGTAATAATATACAATTAGCATTGTCACTGATTTAAATTTTGTTTTGTATTTCAACAAATTTCTATTTTTCTTTTTTGTCAAATAAAATACATTATTAATTAATACTCAATCCCTTTTTAAAAATGGAATTAGGATAGAAAAAGGATGGTATATTTTTACACACACAAAAAACAGTTAGACTTAAAATACAAATTTCAATAAGAAAATTTTATTGATTAATTTGTACATTTACATTGAATTAAAGTCGTATTATGTATCAAAACGTAAGATAACGGAGATGCTTATTTTTTTTTTTCTTCAGATACTAAATATAGTACACATATTGTAAAAATGTCGCATTAACGAATTTGCAATTGTAGATACATATATATTCTTACCATACTAAAACGACTGCCATTATTTGTATCAAACCAATAACGATTCATACAAGCTAAATCTTCTAATCGATAATTGGGCCAAAGAAAGAGTTTTAATTTAATTAGTTTATTATTATATCTATCAAGATGTTTACTTTTATCTAAAACGTGAACACGATTTTTGACTCTATTTGGATTAAAAAATGCTTTATTTCTATGGATATTTTTTTCATTCTTAGAATTGAAACAACTTAGAATTCTAAACTCTCTACAAACTCTAGAGGATAAAATATTTTCAGGAACAAGGAAATCATCCTTTTTTTTATATTTATTTTCAGTCCTTTTTTCATGTATTGCAATGGGTTCATCAAAACTATTCTTATCCCCATAGCTTTTTTCTTGGTTTCTTTGAAATTGATTCTTATAAACTAATGAAAGACCTATAGTTTGATACATAATAAATTGTCCATCGTTTTTTACCGATAGACGAACTGGTTCGATAGTCAATATTCCCTTTTTGATCAATTTTGTAAGAGTTAAATCCTTCTGAATTATAAGAATATCCAGACGAATTTCTCCCCTTTGAAGAGAGGATATCACAATTTCTCTTGGGTTTATTAGTCTAAGCAGGAGACAATATACGTTTATGTTATTGATCATTCTTTGATTTAAGGAATTTTTCCATTTTAATTGAAAACACAAATATCTTTTTAGTAAGAAATCAAGTTCTACTTCCGTATTTTTCTTGTAGTGCTTTTTATTTCTACGTTTTTTCAGATCTGATTCTGCATACTCTTCTTGAACATATTTTTCTTGGTTTGACATAATTGAGTCAAGATCCTCTTTGGCCACGGATTCTTTTTCGACTTGATTTTTTTTTTTTTCAAATTCAAGAGTTTGTTCATTTGATGATATAAAAATATATTTTTTTTTCTTTCCAATGAGATTTTGACTAAAAGTATCATTTACATTCCAATTATAAAAAATGAATTTAATTGGTATGATCCACGGGTTAATCCTATATGCATTATAAAGTTTTACAATTTCTGGGAAGAACCAAAGTTCAAAATTCGATATAGAACAACTTACTATTTCTTCATTCATTCCCATCCAATCAAAAAAAACGTTCTTATCCATTTTATCGATTATTTTATAATTATAAACCTCAGGTTTAGTATTTTTATTACTGTTGGTACCCGCCTCAATATTGATCCAGGACGATATTGAGGCCTTCTTTTTAAGACAAAAATGTAGAATTCCACAATCAAAAAATTTTCTATCCGAATTTTGATTAATGGGTATAATATTATCTTCTACTAGATAATTATTGATAGGGATACATTCTAGCCTATCAAATAATTTTTTTTGATCGTTATTGTAAATATAAGAATAATTTTTCTTATTATTTACTTGTACTGGTAATCCATAAATATATGAATCTTTTTTATCTTCGTAATTAATAGATTTATATGATAAGAGATTATATATATATTCTTTTTTTAAATTCTCTTTTTGATTGGGTAATGCGTAGTATGTTTCAAAATAATTTTTTTTTTTATACTGAATTAAGCTATTTTTTTCATAGGAATCACATTTTGTTAAAGACGTATTTTTGAACATACGACCTTCATTGACTCTATTTCTCCATTTTTTTGGTATTAATCTGGCCCATTGAATCGGATATAAATCGTATTCATAATGACCTTGTAACCAGTTTTTCCATTGATTCATTCCAGGGTTTTTAAAATTATTTTGTTTAGATTCGGAATGAAATATTCTTTGGACTTCAACAAAATAATCTTTGATTTCATTCTTAAGAAAAGTAGATGTTCCGTGATATTGAAAGATGGATCGTAACTTAGATAAGTTAATAACTTCGGTTTGTGATAATTTGTAAAATACATATGCTTGAGACAAGTATGATAAATCAAAAAACATATTTGTATTCTTATTATTAATATAAAAAACGGATTTAGTTATAGTTTCAATAAAGTGAGTTATATTTTGATTTGTTTTATCAATTATTTTTTGATTTTCTTCATTATTGGAAATGTATTTTTTGATTTTTTTTTTTATGGATTCAATCAAAAGTTGTGTATTAATTCTGGGGATATTAATCATCCCTAAAAAGATATATATATATATCTTTTCATTCAAAACTTTGATAAACTGGTGGAATTTACGAATTAATTGAATATTTGTTTTTTTGAAAATTTTCGATTTTATGTTGGCTGATTGTAATCTTTTATGATCAGAACTTATTTTGTTAGGACTAATATTTTTCTTTGAAGTTCTAAACTCTTTTTTTTTTTCTTTTATAATTGTGTCTGTTTTATTTATTAATGTGTTTGTTATATCAATCAGATCTTTCATTTTTTGTTCGCTCAATGAATCCTTTGTCCAATCAATAGATCGAAGAGGAATGGACAATTCATCAATTATTTGA